TAAGAAAAACCCGAAAACTATTTCTTGTGGTTATAATGCCAAAAATTCAAGTCAGTTCATTCGTCTCTATATTGATCGTTATAGGCCTCTTGAATTTTCTATTTACCTATTTTCTTTGTTGTTATGTAATGCGGCTTTACTGCTATTTTTTTTTTATTTATAGGAATTCTCTTGTTAAGACCCTATGAATCACTTAAAACCTCAGATTCATACTATAACCTCGATGATTCAATAAAACCTTCTCAAACGAAGTCACAAAATTCCCTGAGTAAGAACCGTTGGATCAATCATAGAAAGTTAAAAAATTATCATATAATAATCATAGAACCGTTGGATCATCACTTATTCACTGAATAGCTATAATGACTAAAAATCCAAAGAAATCTTTGTCCTTTGATCAAAATAAAAATAAACAGAAGTTTGAAAGAATAAAATCTTTCTATTTATAACTTCTAACTCTTTGAAAAACTTTTTGGAGTCCGGTCACAAGGTCTGACTATTAAGTATGAATCATAGTTCTAATACTTTGTTAATCTATTTCATATATTACGTGCTACAGATACTAAAATAATAAATATCCGACGAAGTAAAACCATCTCTATCAAGATGACAGACCCATTCTCTGTACTATCCATAGGATCTATTACACCAAGTCACACACTCATATTCCGGAAATACAGAAAAAAAAAGAAGTTCCACGGTCGAACTACCAAAATCGAATGGGATAAAAATCAGACATCTAAATGATTCACTTTGTATTGAATTTGTATTTAAAAAGCTAGTTAATGGTTCTTGTGAATCTAATTCATTGAAATTCCATCCAGTAAAATGGAAGAGTTATAAATCTCTAAAATAATAGATAGAAATATTGCAAATAGAGCCATTGCAAGACCCATCAAAGGAGCAGTCCCCCAACCAGGAGCTACTTTACCATATTCTGAATTCAATGGTTTCAATAAACTCCCTGCATTAGTTCGTTTTGGGCGGACAGATCTAGAACTACCCTCAACGGTTTGTGTAGCCATAATATTTTATATTCATTAAGATCTGTTGACTTTGTATACCATTCGGTTGTAAATAAATGATCTTATCATAGATCCACTGTGGTCTTAAAACTATATAACTTAAAAGTATAGAATAATGGAAACAGCAATCCTAGTTGCCATCTTTTTATCCGGTTTACTTGTAAGTTTTACTGGGTACGCCTTATATACTGCTTTTGGGCAACCTTCTCAACAACTAAGAGATCCATTCGAAGAACACGGGGACTAGTTGAAGTAATGATCCTCCCATTGTTGGGAGGATCATTACTTTTAATTGAGATAATGAAAAATCATTTCACCTTTTTAGTTGGAACTTTAGGTGGTTCACGAAAAAAGATAGCGAAAAAAATTATTCCTAGAGTTGAAACTAAAAGGAATGTATAAACCAATGCTTCCATAGATTCGCTCGTGGTTTACAATTATAGCTTCCATACCTGTTTATTTGGTATCGTTTCCCGGATAAAGAAATAACAAAAGAAAAGGAAGCGAGATAAATCAAGATTTATCCGGGACCCCAACCCTATAGTAAGTCAAATAAAATAAAAACGATCATAGTACCAAAGCAATCTTGTATCAGACTACCTGTCTTCTTGTAGTTGGATCTCCAAGTTTTTGGAATGCTCCAAATTCCACTTGAGCATCTAAATCCGGATCAATACCAGCAAAAACATCTCTAAACAAGGTTCTAGCACCATGCCAAATGTGTCCGAAAAAGAAGAGCAAAGCAAATGAAGCATGTCCAAAAGTAAACCAACCCCTTGGACTGCTACGAAAAACACCGTCAGATTTCAAAGTTGCACGGTCTAATTCAAAAATTTCACCCAATTGAGCACGTCTAGCATATTTTTTCACAGTAGCAGGATCACTATAACTGACTCCGTTGAGTTCGCCGCCATAGAACTCAACAGTTACACCTACCTGTTCGACACTATATTTTGATTCCGCCCTTCTAAAAGGAACGTCGGCCCTAACAATTCCGTCTCCGTCAACCAAAACAACCGGAAATGTTTCAAAAAACGTAGGCATACGACGTACAAAAAGTTCACGTCCCTCTTTATCTCTAAAGATAGGGTGTCCTAACCACCCAACAGCTATTCCATCGCCGTTGTCCATTGAGCCCGCTCTGAATAAACCCCCTTTTGCCGGATTATTGCCAATGTAATCATAAAAAGCTAGTTTTTCAGGAATTTTAGACCAAGCTTCGGATAAACTTTGATTTTCGGCTAACCCAGTACCAATTCTTCGATATATTTCTTGTTGAAAGTATCCTTGATCCCATTGATAGCGCGTGGGGCCAAACAATTCAATCGGAGTAGTTGCTGAACCATACCACATAGTTCCAGCAACTACAAAAGCTGCAAAAAAGACAGCAGCAATACTACTGGAAAGGACGGTTTCAATATTTCCCATACGTAATCCTTTGTATAGACGTTGGGGTGGACGAACACTAAGATGGA